CTATTCAATACCCCTACGAAAAATTGATCACATCTGAGCGTTTCCGCGGCCGAATCCACTTTGAATTTGATAAATGCATTGCTTGTGAAGTATGTGTTCGTGTATGTCCTATAGATCTGCCTGTTGTTGATTGGAAATTGGAAACTGATATTAGAAAGAAACGATTGCTTAATTACAGTATTGATTTCGGAATATGTATATTTTGTGGTAATTGCGTTGAGTATTGTCCAACAAATTGTTTATCAATGACTGAAGAATATGAACTTTCTACTTATGATCGTCACGAATTGAATTATAATCAAATTGCTTTGGGTCGGTTACCAATGTCAGTAATTGACGATTACACAATTCGAACAATTTTAAATTTGCCTGAAATAAAAACTTAAGAACTCATTTTGATCTAAAAGAATGAAGGTTTTTGTTTGGTGAATAACTACAAATATATTCACAATTATATTGATTAGGAAGCGAGAATCGTGTTTTAATTTATATTTAAAATAGATTTCTATGTCTATATTGAGGATTTGAAAATATATAGATTCAAATTACTCTTTCGAGAGATTTGGCCAATAACTATATCTACATCAATCCATATCCATGAAAATGGAATTTTTTTTTTTAGTAATTAAGAACTATTATAAAAAAGTAGAGTTACTTCTTTTTTCCTGACCGAGTCAATAAAGTTATGAAAGATTTTGATTTATTTATCTCTTATTTTATATATAATGGATTTACCTGGACTAATACATGATTTTCTTTTAGTCTTTCTGGGATTGGGTCTTATATTAGGGGGTCTGGGAGTCGTATTACTTCCCAATCCCATTTATTCTGCCTTTTCGTTGGGATTCGTTTTTGTTTGTATATCTTTATTCTATATTCTATCGAACTCCCATTTTGTAGCTGCTGCGCAGCTCCTTATTTACGTAGGAGCCATAAATGTTTTAATCATTTTTGCTGTGATGTTCATAAATGGCTCAGAATATTCCAAAGATTTCCATCTTTGGACCGTGGGAGATGGAGTAACTTCCGTGGTCTGCACAAGTATTTTTGTTTCACTAATTACTACTATTCCAGATACGTCATGGTACGGGATTATTTGGACTACAAAAGCAAACCAGATTATAGAACAAGATCTGATAAGTAATAGTCAGCAAATTGGGATTCATTTATCAACAGATTTTTTTATTCCGTTTGAATTTATTTCAATAATTCTTTTAGTTGCGTTAATCGGCGCAATTGCTGTAGCTCGTCAATAATAACTTTTTAGAACTGGAAAAACCTTGTTATGAGCTATCACATGCATTTCCTTTTTTCTATTTGACTTTGTATATAAAATAGAAATTCTTTATTCATTCGATATATTCCCAATATATTCCTTTACTCGTTATAGTCTAGTCAATCCAATTGGTTAAATTGTTGTTCATATTGAAACGAATCGAGATTGATAAGGAGTTGGTTAATGATGCTCGAACATGTACTTGTTTTGAGTGCTTATTTATTTTCTGTCGGTCTATATGGATTGATTACAAGTCGAAATATGGTTAGGGCTCTTATGTGTCTTGAACTTATATTAAATGCCGTTAATCTCAATTTTGTAACATTTTCTGATTTTTTTGATAGTCGTCAATTAAAAGGAGCCATTTTCTCTATTTTTGTTATAGCTATTGCAGCTGCCGAAGCAGCTATTGGACTCGCTATTGTTTCGTCAATTTATCGTAACAGAAAATCAACTCGTATAAATCAATCGAATTTGTTGAATAAGTAATATTATAATGTAAATTAGAATTTTCATAAATGAATTCAAATTTGCATGTCTGCCACCAAAGATATGATCATGTTATCACAAAGATAAGAAATCAAAGTATTTTGGCACCGTCAATCCAGAAGTAGATTAATAAAAAAAACTCGGGGAACTCATCGATTCATCTAGTACTAGTATTTAAATATATAATTCATTTATCAATTTACTAGATTGAAACTTTATCACGTTCAAAAATGGATAGATCCAATGTCGCATTCAGTAAAGATTTATGATACATGTATCGGGTGTACTCAATGTGTCCGAGCCTGTCCCACGGATGTATTAGAAATGATACCTTGGGACGGATGTAAAGCCAAACAAATAGCTTCTGCTCCAAGAACAGAGGATTGTGTCGGTTGTAAGAGATGTGAATCCGCCTGCCCAACAGATTTCTTGAGTGTTCGGGTTTATTTATGGCATGAAACAACCCGCAGCATGGGTATAGCTTATTAATACGTTACAGAAACCCCTAGTCCATTTTTTTTTACCGCCAAAACCTGTGCTCAAAAATATCTTATTTTTGGGCACAGGTTTTGGCGGTCCAAGCGTATCTTGTCTTTACCACGAACAAATTTCCTTGGTTAACAATAATTGTAGTTTTACCAATATTTGCGGGTTCCTTAATTTTCTTTCTTCCCCATAAAGGTAATAGGGTAATTAGGTGGTATACTATATGTATATGCATGTTAGAACTTCTTC